GATAATTGGTTTATATAAATCCTTCCTGGTTGAGACCACAGGTAAAAATAGGATTTCCAGAAATTGACAAAGTAATATTTCCATTTATTCATCAGAAGAAACGTCCCTTTTAAAGCAAGAATTGCTTTTCCTTGATACCTAACATAATGCATGAAAGGATCTTTGAACAACCATAAATTTGCTTGAAAAGCCCTGGGAAAGTGCTCTCTTTTTCCATAGAAATAAATTCGTTCAATAAGGGCTCCAGAAGATGTTGATCGTAAGTGAGAAGATTGGTTACGGAGAAAGAGGAAGCCGGATTCATATTCACATACATGAAAAGTATATAGGAAGAAGAATAATCTCTGATTTCTTTTTGAAAAAGAAGAACTGGCTTTCTTTGAATTTGAAGTAATAAGACTATCCCAATTATGACACTGATGGAGAAAGAATCTTAATAAATGCAAAGAGGAAGCATCTTTTATCCAATAGCGAAGAGCCTGAACCAATATTTCCAGATGGGCTGGGTAAGGTATTAGTATATCTAATACATAATTTAAATGTGAAAAGTTGTCCTCTAAAAAAGAAAATATTGAATGAATTGATCGTAAATTTTCGGATTGAACTACCCCTTTCCTTTCTAGGTAAGATATTAATCGCAGAGACAATGGAATTTCCATAATGATTGAAGAAACCTCTGACATTATTTGCGAATAAAAAGGATTGGTCTGCCCCAAAAAAGGAGTCTGTTTAGAGTCATTAACAGAAAGAATCAAATGATTCTGTTCATACATTCGAATGATTAAACGTTTCACAATAAGTAAGCTGGATTTATTGTCATAACCTACATTTTCCAACAAAATTGATCTATTTAAACCATGATCATGAGCAAGTACATAAATATACTCCTGAAAGATAAGTGGATATAAGAAGTAGTGTTGTTGAGATCTATCTAGCCCTAAATAGCTTTGGAATTTATCCATTTGAAATTCTATTTAAATGAAAGGTAGAGGATTTTGGGGGTTATAAATGATACATAGTGCGATACAGTCAAAACAAGGTATTATAGTACAAACCGAATAGATACCTCGGATCCAGATAAACTTATCAACAGATTCTCTATCATCTCTTTTTCCATTTAATTTTAAGTTTTTATGTTTGTTTTCCTTATAGGATGACAAGATTATTAGAAATCCTTTACTTTTTTCAACCCAATCGCTCTTTTGATTTTGGAAATTGATTTATCAATATACTGTTTCTTATACACATACATCTCCATTATTCCATTATAGAATGGAGAGTGGTAATATTTAGGATTCATTAAAAAATCAAGAATATTTTTTCCTGGGAGAAAGCCTTCCCGTATTGGGCACTAATATTTTTTTAACGTCTAATTAGATCGGGTAATCATTCAAATTCAGAATGAAAGCTCGTTGCTTTTTCTTTCCCTATAATAAAAATGAAATTAATTGAAGCCGTGGGGCCCTATCCATTTATTAATTCGACCCAACTTGAAATTGACTTCGGTTTGCTCCCTTTCAATAATTTAAAGAAGGCTTTGTACCGAGTCGGAAAGAATAAAATATTCTCAGAACTCTTAATTGATACGACATGCTATTTTTTCCATTCATTCCCTTTCAGGATCAGTCGCGGTCTTCCAAACTTTACCGATAGTATGGACGAATCCCTCGCTTCATCTAAATGTGTAAAAGATCCTAGCCGCACTTAAAAGCCGAGTACTCTACCATTGAGTTAGCAACCCAAATATAAAAGGGTATGTAGATACAATCAGAATAAAACAAAATTATTAAATTAAAGCATTACTCTACGAAATAAAAAATCTAAAAAAAATTTCTACTCTATTAAAATTTTCTACTCTATTTGGAACATAAAAATGACTAAATCAGAATCAGATGAAAAAAAAAAATTGCCCGACCAAAAAAATAAATAAATGTAAAAATGGTAGAACACCCCCTATTTCTATCTTATCCACTTTTTCAATCAAAAATCCGGGTATCAAAGCTAATCCAACGAACCCATAATTTGAATCAACAAGTAAAAATAAAAAAGAAAACCTATGGGACGGAAATAAATAGATCTGCTTATCACGATGAATTATATTTGTTCGATACAACGTTGTCAACATAAAGGTTAAGAAAAGAATACGATGAAAAAATACAAAAACTTAAATTGAATAATAGTAAAAAAAAGGACTTGTGTTGGATTGGCACTGCATATACCTATATTTATATACTAAATTTTGAGTTTTTAGATTAGATGGAGAATAATATAAAAAAATTGAATCCATATAGAATAAAGAACTTCTATTCCTTGTTTGTTACTTGGTATTAGAGTTGAAATGAAAACCACCCGATTACAGGTAATGCCATAATTTTCTATTTTTTGAGGATCAATCAAATACGGTTTCCTTAGAAAAAGATTCTATAGAAAAGGATTCTATAAAAGCAATGAGAAATAGATACGAATAGACCAAGAAAGGAAATAAAAAAACATAGTATAGAAAAGATATCCAAAATGATATAGAAATCACTATCCTACCCTTAGTTTTTATTTCCTTAATTTAATTTTGTTTGATTAGGGCAAAGTTCCTTAAAAACCTCTGCCTTTTTTAAAATATCCTGAACAGTTCCTGTAGGCTGAGCGCCTTTTTCAAGGAAATAGAGAATAGCGGGAACGTTTAAATAAGTTTGATTCTGGATCGGATCATAAAAACCCACTTTCCGAAGATCTCTTCCTTCTCTTCGAGATCGAACATCAATTGCAACGATTCGATAGACGGCTCATCGGGATAGATGTAGATGAAAAAGAACCCCCCCCTAGAACCGTATAGGAAGTTTTCTCCTCGTACGGCTCGAGAAAAAATGATTCGAAGTTTTATCTATGGATAAAATTTGATTAGAATAAATAGGAAAGGAATCCGTAAAATAAATTAATAAATTCTATAATTTCAATTTCACTCATTTTTATTTAGCTTACTTCCTGAAGAAGAAAAAATCATTTGTACTCATAACTCAAGTTCAATAATATAATATCTCAAATATCTTAAAGAAAAATCTTTAATATATATTTTTTTGTTTTGAGTGGTCTTTAACCCACCCTTTTTGTCTCGTTTAAAATCTATTTTGATTCGTTATTCGGATCCGTGAGACAATTGAAGTGGTGTTTCCTTGTTCTGGGATCCTTTATCTTTGTTTTAAATCATTGGGTTTAGACATTACTTCGGTGCTTCTTAATCCTTTCAAAATGGTAGCAACATACCCCTTTTGCGATTTCTTTCTATCAAAGAATCATACCGACGGTTGATTCGTGCGCGATACACTGCGTATCGAAAAAGTTTTAGCCGTTCCAACAAATTTTTTGAATTGAAAAATTGCTCGAATCGGATCCTTTCGATTTCTATATCGAACATATACTTACGAAGTTGTTCCAATTTATGAATTGGCATTAACCCTAGATCGTTGCCCCTGAGAAATTAATCAATACTTTCTACTCGAGCTCCATCATGAACTATTTACATTACAACCCAAAAAAAAAAAGAAGGGCTCTAGTAGAATAGAACAAATGACGTCGAGCCAAGAGCACCTTCATTCCTATATAAAATGGTGGATGTAAGAAAAAGAATCCACACCGGATCGTGTCCTTCAAGTCGCACGTTGCTTTCTACCGCATCGTTTTAAACGAAGTTTTACCATAACATTCCTCTAATTTGGAACCAGTACGGAATTGATTCAATTATGGAATCATGAATAGTCATTGGTTCAGTCGGTACAGAGACAAAGTAATTTATATTTTTTCTTATCTACATAGATAATAAAGATTTTTCTGAAGAAATATTAGCAAGACCCCAGCTTTTTTGTATGACTGGAACGTTTTTTTATAAATATCTATTTCAAAAAAATATCTAACAGAAATATCTAGAAATCTAAACTAAATAGATATAGAAATAATATAACTAACAGAAATCACACGAAAAAAGAAATTCTATTTTACTCTGCCTCTTCAAGTGACTCAATAAGATTGACCGGCCATTTCCAACTTCCCAAAGAGTCAACCCATAAGGAATCATTACAAATCTTGATACTTGAACAAATCTTGATACTTGAACAACTTCTACATCATTATTTGAGTCAAGTTTTACAGTAAAGACTCCCTTTTATTATCATTATCATAAGAAATAAGAAAGAAAAATCTCTGTTTCTTTTCGAATCAAATGGAATTGTCAATGATGTAAAGCAAATAAGCTAAATCAAACAATAAAAAAAAATATCGAAAATATCATTGTTAAATAAAATATTTTGGGGATGCCAATTCTTTTTCACAAAAAGGGAAACATTATTGTCACTGAAACAGGATAAGAATACATACCTATAGGTTAAGCGCTTCCTCTTTTATATGTATTTTCATTTCATATTTTTTTTAACCTGATGAGGTTAAGTAATCTTTCTACAACTATGATCTACGGCCCATCTTAGCTTTATCTGGGTCACAAAGGGGTTCAGTTACTTTTGCATATCATTTGAACTCGATTTAGTTGAGTTTGTGAAAAACTCAGATATGCTTCCGCAAAGAATCATTCAAAATCAAAAAAGAAGGAGGAATAATATAATATTCTATGCAATATTAGACCTTGAAACCTCCTTGAACAAAAAACAAATATTAGGATACAAGGGATACGCTCTGGGACGGAAGGATTCGAACCTCCGAATAGCGGGACCAAAACCCGTTGCCTTACCGCTTGGCTACGCCCCATTTCTATTTTTATTGGACACTAATACTAATAAAGAATAATATTGGTATTAAGTCTTCGTCAATTCCAGTCCAACTATCTAGAGAAACTCTTTTTTCTTTATCTTTATAGAATCTATTATAGATTCATGCTAGGATTTTGGCATGTGTATATCTAGAATTCAACTGAATTTATTGATCATTACATATAATTCAATTAAGATATTGTATGAAAGTATGATTTCTTCTATTCTCCTTTGAGAATTGGAGGATTTTTGATTGAGCAGAAAAAAAAAGAAGGATTTTTTGTTTACCTTACTTTCTTCATTTTTCCTTAACTCAATCAAAATGCAATTATTTCGACGAAAAAAAAAAGTCTGTTATGCTTAATATTTTTAGTTTGATCTGTCTTAATTCTGCCCTTTATCCGACTAGTCTTTTCTTCGCCAAATTGCCCGAAGCCTATGCTTTTTTGAATCCAATCGTAGATGTCATGCCAGTTATACCCCTGTTCTTTTTTCTTTTAGCCTTTGTTTGGCAAGCTGCTGTAAGTTTTCGATAAGAGCTTTAATACTATCCTAGAAAATTCATGATTTATTCGAGAAAAATTATAACAATTGATAAGATCAAATAAGTCTGACAGTATGAACCTTCGATTCAAACTCTCGGATAGTCGCGAGAAATCCGGCTCGCCCCATTTCCTTTCCCGATTTTAATCCTTTTTCCGGGAAATACCTTATGAGCTTAGGGTCCCTTAGAATATCTAATTGTGGGTATGAAAGTGATTTGTGGTAATTAAATTAAAGACTCTTATTACAAATTTCAACTTCATTTGATTTGAATTTTTGAACATTCTTTTCTATTTCTATAATTCATTTCTTGGTGTCAAAATAGGATATGTGATATAAAAGTGGAGGATCTATTATCTTTTCTCGTTTTTCTTTTTCAAAAAATGATCTTGGAGGTTGTGTAATGCTTACTCTCAAACTTTTCGTTTACACAGTAGTAATATTCTTTGTTTCTCTCTTCATTTTTGGATTCCTATCCAATGATCCCGGACGTAATCCTGGACGTGAAGAATAAAATAAAAATTTAGTTTTTCTTGTTTGATTTTACAATTTTATTAATATTTTATTTTAGCTATTCCACATATTTAATTTAATTAGGAAAAAAAAATAAAAAGGGCTTTGCAAAAATTGAAAGAAAAAAATAGAAAGTCATCAACGGAAACGGAAAGAGAGGGATTCGAACCCTCGGTACGAATAACTCGTACAACGGATTAGCAATCCGCCGCTTTCGTCCACTCAGCCATCTCTCCCAATTGAAAAAGATAATTACTATGTTACATTACACATCAAGTAAGGATTAAATAAAGTATTTCTTTTACATTCTTTATCGTTATTATAGAATTAGCAATTCCATTTAGATGCTCGAAAGATCCAAATAGAAAGATAAATAAAGAAGACCTTCTTGCTTTTATTTTGTTCGAAGTGCCTTTTGGGCCTGGCCCGGTCAATACCCAGCCGGGCCTTTTTTTGTTCCAATGAATTCCCGTTTTTTTGTTTATAGGCAACATAAGCCAATTTGGTATCTGTGTAAAAATTTCCCTTCTGGGGTTTACATATACTTATCATTTTTGTTATAATAGAATCCAGAAATTGAGAAGGATTTTTGATTCAAAAGAATCAATTAAGTATGTATCCATTTGTATTTTCTTATGTCATTAGGGAAACCAAATTTTAGATTCAAATCCAAGAATAAGTCACGAATTCTCAGTCAACGAATAGTTAATGGTTCCCTTTTGTCATATATTTCGGCTTTTTTAAGCGAAAATAGACAGTTGATTTTTCAATAGAAAGGTGAGTGGAAGTTTTTCGGCATTGTGGGAAGATACGATACAATCAATCGAGGGGGTAGATCAAATACATTACAATAAATATAATTAATAAATTAAATACAATAAGAAAGGATAAAAACTTTTCTAATTTTTATACATAAATTTAGATTTAGAAAAAGGATTAAAAAGGGATGCAAGATGCAAGTACAATAAACTAAAGTTTAGTAATCCAACCGAAAAAGGAAAATTTTTTCCTATTGTGTATCGTTTTGGCGGCATGGCCGAGTGGTAAGGCGGGGGACTGCAAATCCTTTTTCCCCAGTTCAAATCCGGGTGCCGCCTCATCAACAAATGAATCTAAATCTCTTATTCTGTTCTGCTGTCTTATTCTGTTCTGGGGATTTTGTAAAAGCTTGGAAATCCTTGAATCTAAAATTCAAAGAAAGATTATATTGGATGGATTTTTTTTATAGTTTATAGAAAACAAAAAGTGCAAAAAAATTATTTTTTTTTAGACCCGTCGTCAAGAGTATAATATACTATCTCCCAACTCCTTCAGAGAGACAATCGGAAATGGGTCTCTTTTTTTATTACTAGATAGAATAGATGTTCCATTCCATTAGTAACAGTCCCTTATAGTGTCATTGTATATTTTACTTGTATTTAGTCTTTCCCGATTAGAAATCATATAGGAATTTTTGAAATGGATTTATTTGACTGGTTCATCAATAGTGTTCGCCAGAATCCCTTTTTGACTCTGGACCATTCATTCTACTATTATTAGTGAGCAATAATGGAATAATTCTATCATAGAGATAAGGGATATAATTCACATGGATATAGTAAGTCTCGCTTGGGCTGCTTTAATGGTAGTCTTTACATTTTCCCTTTCACTCGTAGTATGGGGAAGAAGTGGACTTTAGAAGCACTCCTAATTTAGTTAACGGTATCAATTGTTTTATAGATCGTTCTGCAACGCATTTTTTATTTAAATTGAAATAATTTTCAATTTAAATAAAAAAATCCTCATTTCAAAATTCCCTTGGATTCTAGTGGAGAAATGTATTCTATAACAGTAAAACGATTTTTTCAGATTCATCGGAATAAATAGATGTATCAAAGAAATAGAATCGGGTCCTACGTCAATTCGATATATGGATTAATAACTACATAGAGTGAAGATAGAAGCTAATATAGTATACCAACTTTATTAGAAAGTCAAGTACAATTTTATTTTATACATTACTATAACACTAATAGAGAGTATGATAAGAAAGAAATTTCTTTCTTACCATACTCTCGGATCTCATAGAATACCGCCGATTATAGTCCGTTGATTTCATTTAATAGAATACTTTTCTTTTGATTTCTTCAAATATGGATAAGAATTCAGAAGTCAAGTTTCATTCAAAGTAATTAATCGTTTTGACTGACTGTTTTTACGTAAATTATAAGTAGAAAGGCAGTAGGAACTAAAATGAACAGTGCAGTAGCAATAAATGCAAGAATATTTACTTCCATAATCTCATCGTTTTTTTATTTCACAATAACTCGGGATTTAATCCCATAGAGATGATAAATCTTTCACCTGTCAATTCAATGAATGCATTACCTATCGATGATCTTGAATCGGATCAATATCATATCATGAATAACAATATCTGAGCTATTAAATTAATTCGTCGTCGAGAATTGAATAGTATAACATACGAAGATCCTTTATCCATACCGAATCCAATCTCGGATTCCCCGACCGAGCAAAAATTCCTTTTTTATCCTTCTTTTCTGTTCTTTTTTTGTATGTAGAACCATCAAACGAAGTATCATCTAACCACCCTCCGTTTCCATTAAAAACCCAAAAAGAGAGGAATTAGGTTCTAAATTTTAATGATCCAATTTTCTTTGCAAGACAAAGAAGTATGAGAAAGATGAGGCGCGGGATAAAAGATGGAATATTCTATCAACTTCACTATTTTAGTTATTTTAATTTTAGTTTAGGGTTTATTCTTTCTTTGACAGAATCCTGAAAAAAAAAAGAGAGGAAACCTCTTCGGGATTCAATTATGCTCTCTGTCCCCTCTTTCACAGAAAATGGAGAGGCGAATTGATGTACTTATTGGATCCGTCGGGACTGACGGGGCTCGAACCCGCAACGTCCGCCTTGACAGGGCGGTGCTCTAGCCTATTGAACTACAATCCCAGGGAAATAAGAAGAGATCTAGCAGAAAATTTGAATTCTTTTTTATTCTCTTGTATCAGGTAAGGTATTTCTTAAGAACAAGAGAGTTCTATCGTCTGATAGTAGATTGGCAAATTGTTGGGCCGAGCTGGATTTGAACCAGCGTAGACATATTGTCAACGAATTTACAGTCCGCCCCCATTAACCACTCGGGCATCGACCCAACGCCTAAATTCTTTAGACGTTCCATAATAAACTTCCTTTCGTCTACCAGGCAGACTTGACAAATACGGCTACGGATCATTTGATAGAAAATACCACTCCTATAGTCTTGAGTCTTGGTACACCCCCAGAGGGACTTGAACCCTCGTTTTCTCCGTGAAAGAGAGAGGTCGTAACCACTGGACCATAGGGGCCTACGGCCACCTTCATAAATCAACTAGAAATAAAAGGTCCGAGGGCCGGCCAAATCAAAAAGCACTAGAATATGGGTAATAAGAGAAATACCATAGGTAATAAGAAAAATACCTTGAGGTAATATAAAAATAGAATAGGAAAAACATAATAGGTAATAAGGCCTAGTAGGCTACCTTATTAACTTTAACTTAATATAACTCAGGCGAGATCTGTCTTTAGTAGATCCATAGTATATAAATCAAACAGAAAAACTCCTTAAGTATTCTGGGGGTTAGTTAATGGTAATCAAATCAAACTTTACCATTAAACTATATAACCTTGAAACTTTATTTCATTGGTCTTTCTCATCTTTATCTCTCTCATTCACAAAGGGTTATGCGTTGGATCCATGATCCTTCACTCTGCAGTAGATTCAAGATGGTTTACCAAAATAGGATTTGGTCGGTCAAATTATATTGACCCCTAAGTCATACTGTCAATTGACAACACGACAGGACAGGAGGGTAATAAAAGAACGGAGAAGACATAGATATAAAATAAAAAAATTAGATAGATATATCTGCGTTAATAATAATAAATATTCATATCATATAGTTTTCTGGTATTCAATATTCAAGTAGATTAGAATATCAATACCGTTATATTATACTATAAAAATAAATAAATAAAATAAATAATATAATATTCTAAAAAAATCCCAAAGCATACTAAGCCTAAGTGGGAGAATTCTGTTTCTAAAACTGTTTTATGAATTCCGTTCCGCTTACATCTCTTAAAATTAAGTTTAAGTTCAGTATAAATTTTTATTCCACTTATCTCATAGATTCCAGTGAAAGATTCAT